TGCCTAATTCCTGATAGGAAATAAAATAGTAAAATGATTATTGATTATTCATCTATTGTATATCAAACAAATAGGGAGCAGGAAGACTCTATGGAAAAATGGTGGTTCAATTCGATGTTGTCTAACGATAAGTTAGAACATAGGTGTGGACTAAATAAATCAATGGATAGTCTTGATGCTATTGGACATACCAGTGGAAGTGAAGAACCCATTCTAAATGGTACGGAGAAAAGCATTCCTAGTCGGAGTGATTGTGGCAGTTATAGTTTCAGAAATGTTGATTATTTATTTGATATCAGGGATATTTGGAGTTTGATCTCTGATGACACTTTTTTAGTTAGGGATAGTAATGGTGACAGTTTTTCTGTATGTTTTGATATTGAAAATCAGATTTTTGAGATTGACAATGATAGTTCTTTTCTGAGTGAACTAGAAAGTTTTTTTTCTAGTTATTTAAATAGTGGGTCTAAGAGAAACAATCACTACTATTATCATTGCATATATGATACTCAATCTAGTTGGAATAATCACATTAATAGTTGCATTGATAATCATCTTCGTTTTGAAGTCAGTATTAATAGCTCCATTTCGGGTGGTACCGACAATTACAGTGACAGTTACATTTATAGTTTCATTTGTACTGAAAATGTAACTGGTAGTGAAAGTGGGAGTTCTAGTTCTGGTATAAGAACTAGTAAAAATGGTAGTGATTTCAATATAAGAAGAAGATCTAATGATTTCGGTAGAAATAAAAAATACAGACATTTATGGGTTCAATGCGAAAATTGTTATGGATTAAATTATAAAAAATTTTTTAGGTCAAAAATGAATATTTGTGAACAGTGTGGATATCATTTGAAAATGAGCAGTTCAGATAGAATCGAACTTTCGATTGATCCGGGGACTTGGGATCCTATGGATGAAGATATGGTCTCTATGGACCCCATCGAATTTCATTCAGAGGAAGAACCCTATAGAGATCGTATCGATTTTTATCAAAGAAAGACAGGTTTAACTGAAGCTGTTCAAACAGGCATAGGTCAACTAAATGGTATTCCCATAGCAATTGGAGTTATGGATTTTAAGTTCATGGGAGGTAGTATGGGATCCGTAGTAGGTGAGAAAATCACCCGTTTGATCGAGTATGCTACTAATCGACCTTTACCTGTCATTATTGTGTGTGCTTCTGGAGGAGCGCGCATGCAAGAGGGAAGTTTGAGTTTGATGCAAATGGCTAAAATATCTTCCGCTTCATATAATTATCAATCAAATAAAAAATTATTCTATGTATCAATCCTTACATCTCCTACAACCGGTGGAGTAACAGCCAGTTTTGGTATGTTGGGAGATGTCATTGTTGCTGAACCTAATGCCTACATTGCATTTGCGGGTAAAAGAGTAATTGAACAAACATTGAATAAGACAGTACCCGACGGTTCACAAGCGGTTGAGTATTTATTCCATAAAGGCTTATTTGACCCAATTATACCACGTAATCCTTTAAAAGGTGTTCTGAGTGAGTTATTTCAGCTCCATGGTTTCTTTCCCTTGAATCAAAATTCAAAAAATTAATAAAGTATAGCACTAAATTCAGTTATTTGTAGTGAACAAGTATTTAGTTCATCGTAATCAAAAAAAAACTAAAAAAAATGGTGTTTTCTTTGATGACATAAGTTCTACTTGTAATAAGAGTTAGAAGTTTCGGGTAATTACTTTTAATTTTTTCCTCCAGATCTATTTTTTTATCCTACCTCTATTCATGATTAGTAATCACGAACCTTCTATCAACAGGATAAAAAAGTGAATTTTTCCCTCCGAGGAATTAGAATTAGGGAAAATAAAAAAAAAATTATCTGGCCTTCTTACGTATTAATATAGACAATAAAAAAAAATATCGAAATCAAAATAAAAAGAAATAAATATAAAATAGAGAATAGAAGTTATTTCTATATCTATCGATAACCCCCATTTTTTACTATGAATCCCCGTTTGTTGGATGGATCGAATTAGTTAGAGTTGCAAACTCCTAATAAAATCTTTTATTTTCATAATAAACTCCTTATTAGATTAGAAAGATAGAAAGAAATAAGGATGGGAGAAGAATAATAAAATATATTAATAAAGTGAATTATCATACATATTCGTGTAGAACTAAATAAGTACACTTATTTAGTTCTACATTACTTGCACTTATTAACTACTTTATTTATAAATATTAATACTTAGAAATATTAATTTCTAAATATTAATACTTTTTTTTTTATTAATATTAAATTTATTAATATTAAATTTAATAAATTATTAATAAATAATTATAATTTAATTATAATATAATTATTATAAATATAATACAGTTTATGATATATACTTAACTTAGGATAGATATACTTATCATATCATAAGATATCTTTCTCTTTCTAATAGATAGAAATATTAAATCGAGGCACCCATTCTATGACAGATCTCAACTTACCCTCTATTTTTGTGCCTTTAGTGGGCCTAGTATTTCCGGCAATTGCAATGGCTTCTTTATCTCTTCATGTCCAAAAAAATAAGATTGTCTAGATCCGATGGGACCAAATCTCATCAATTTATTTCAACACTGGATCATAATACAGATATTTATTTAGTGTAATATGGTACGATATGTGAAACACAAATGAAAGAACTGTTATGCATGCGGATACATGATATCCGCATAAATGCATGTATATGCAGGTATAACTGGTTAAATTAAAAATGGATCGGCGAATATTTTATTTAAATGGAAAGTCAATGTATCTAACAAATTACTTCTAACGGTTTACATCAGAATAGTGCTAGCTAATGAAAGTTACTTCGGGATCAAGAAATTCATTTTGGTTATTCTCTCAATTCCAATCGAATGCAACTGGATCTAGTAGAGTATGAATTGGCGATCAGAACATATATGGATAGAACTTATAATGGGGTCTCGAAAAACAAGTAATTTTTTCTGGGCCTGTATCCTTTTTTTAGGTTCACTAGGATTCTTAGTGGTTGGAACTTCCAGTTATCTTGGTAGGAATCTGATATCCGTATTTCCATCTCAGCAAATTATTTTTTTTCCACAAGGGATCGTGATGTCTTTCTATGGGATCGCAGGTCTATTCATTAGCTCCTATTTGTGGTGCACAATTTCATGGAATGTAGGTAGTGGTTATGACCGATTCGATAGAAAAGAAGGAATAGTGTGTATTTTTCGTTGGGGATTTCCTGGAATAAATCGTCGCATCTTCCTTCGCTTACTTATGAGAGATATCCAATCCATCAGAATGGAGGTTAAAGAGGGTCTTTATCCTCGTCGTGTCCTTTATATGGAAATCAGAGGCCAAGGAGCCATTCCCTTGACTCGTACTGATGAGTATTTTACTCCACGAGAAATTGAACAAAAAGCTGCCGAATTGGCCTATTTCTTGCGCGTACCAATTGAAGTATTTTGAAATGAACTGAAGAAAAAATAAAAAAAAACTTGCTAATTTCCTTTTTAATACAACCGTCGACTCTATCTGATATTTCTCTGAAGTACGAGTTCTATAAAAAGGTATTGAATCCATGGATCTATTTCCCATTTTTTTTTGTCTAATAATTTAGATCTCGGATCTAGAAGGAAAGGAATATAGAAATAGAATAAGGGTCCTTTTAGGATAAAAATGAAAAAAAAAAAGAAAGCCTGGGTCTCCCTCCCATATATTTCATCCATAATATTTTTGCCCTGGTGGGTCTCTCTCTCATTTAATAAATGTCTGGAACCTTGGGTTATTAATTGGTGGAATACCGGGAAATCCGAAACTTTTTTGAATGATATTCAAGAGAAAAACGTTCTAGAAAGATTCATAGAATTAGAAGAACTATTCCTCTTGGATGAAATGATAAAGGAGTACCCGGAGACACATATACAAAAACTTCGTATAGGAATACACAAGGAAACGATACAATTGGTCAAAACACACAATGAATATCATCTCCATATCATTTTGGATTTCTCGACAAATATAATTTGTTTCGCTATTCTAAGTGGTTATTTTATTCTGGGTAATGAGGAACTTGTCATTCTTAATTCTTGGATTCAGGAATTCCTCTATAACTTAAGTGACACAATAAAAGCTTTTTTGATTCTTTTAGTTACTGATTTATGGATCGGATTTCATTCGACCCATGGTTGGGAACTAATGATTGGTTCGGTCTACAACGATTTTGGATTGGTTCATAACGATCAAATTATATCTAGTCTTGTTTCCACTTTTCCAGTTATTCTAGATACAATTGTGAAATATTGGATCTTCTATTATTTAAATCGTGTATCTCCTTCACTTGTAGTCATTTATCATTCAATGAATGAATGAAGAACTCATTTAATCTCCTGATATCAATCAAATCAGAATCTTTCTTCGTATCGTATATAAAGAAAGCATTTTCAATCTTACTTAATTCTTTATACTTCTAGCTCTTCAAGGTATTCGTCCTATATTCCAGTACAATTATCCCAGTACAATGACAGACTCGTGTATAGGGAACTATACTAGCTACCTATCTAATTTATTGTAGAAATTCCGGGATCAATGATTGGACATGCAAAATAGAAATACTTTTTCTTGGGTAAAGGAACAGATGACTCAATCGATTTCTGTATCTATCATGATATATGTAATAACTCGGGCATCTATTTCAAATGCATATCCCATTTTTGCGCAGCAGGGTTATGAAAACCCACGAGAAGCAACTGGACGAATTGTATGTGCCAATTGCCATTTAGCTAATAAGCCCGTGGATATTGAAGTTCCGCAAGCCGTGCTTCCTGATACTGTATTTGAAGCAGTTGTTCGAATCCCTTATGATATGCAACTGAAACAAGTTCTTGCTAATGGTAAAAAGGGGGCTTTGAATGTGGGGGCTGTTCTTATTTTACCCGAGGGATTCGAATTAGCCCCCCCCGATCGTATTTCTCCCGAGGTGAGAGAAAAGATGGGAAATCTGTCTTT